GGCACAATATTTTTTTGCTACATGCCTAAGTGACGGAAAACAAAGAATCTCTTTTACATATCCACCCAGTTTGTCAACTTTTTTTGAAATGATACAAAAAAGGTGGTTTTTAGACACGACAGAAACAAGATCCTCGGAAGAACTATATAATCGTTGGGTTTCTACCAACGAACAAAAAAGAAAGAGCCTAAGCAACGAATTTATCAAGCGAATTGAAGCTCTAGACAAGGGTTCTCTTGATGATGTACTTGAAAAAAGGACTAGATTGTACAATGATGGGACTGAGCAAAACTGCTTACCAAAAGTGTATGATCCTTTTTTGAGCGGACCCCACCGTGGAACAATTAGAAATTTCGATTTGGACTCAAGCATCAACAATCCTTTAAACAACCCGATAGAAGATTCCCTAACAAGCATGTGGAATAAGCTTAAGCTTCAAGATATCCTTCCTAATGATTTCCGAGAATTTGAAGATCAAGAAGACAAAAGGAAAGAAGATCAAGAAAACAAAAAAAGTGAAGATCAACAACAAAAAGAATATCAATATCAAAGTGCATTAAGTGCATTTGAAGACGAAGATAAAGAATATCAAAGTGCATTTGAAGATGAAGATCGAGAAATTCGAAGTGAATTTGCAGGGGAACCAAGGCCTAATACGGCTTTGAATTTAAACGAAAATGATGAAATCGAAAATGATGAAATTGAAAACCTTGAAATTGCAATCGAAAACTTTGAAATCGAAAAAAAGGTTCCTCGATGGTCATACAAATTGAACGTGGATTGGGGGGATTTGGAAAACGAGCCAAAAGACAATGAAGAAGAGGAAAATCAGGCTTATGATATTTGTTCACCAGAAGTAAGACGCGTAGTCATTTATACTGAGAAAGAGACTGAGAACGAGACTGAGAACGAGACTGAGAAAGAGACGGAGACTGGTGCGAATGCTAGGACTATCGAAAAAAATCCTAAGACTACTACTGACGAAGATAAGACAGATAAAACTGCCGAGAATGCTCGGACTATCGAAAATCCTAAGACTACTACTGACGAAGATAAGACAGATAAGACTGCCGAGAATATTAAGACTACTACTGACGAAGATAAGACAGATAAAACTGCCGAGAATGCTCGGACTATTGAAAATCCTAAGAATACTATTAAGGATAAGGAAGATAAGAAGGAGGAGGAGGAACCGGAAGAAATTGCTTTGCTTTCCTATCTAGAAGAACCAGATTTTGATCGCGATTTAATTAAAGGATCCATGCGAGCTCAACGACGCAAAATTTCTATTTTTCCACTGTTTCACCCATATGTGCGTTCCCCGCTTTTTTTGGGCCAAGAAGACAGAAAATTGTTTTTTTTTTTTTCTTTTGATATCCTCGAAATGCAGAGTTTGCTTTTCAGAATCAGAAATTTGGTGGGTAAATGCGTGGAATTCAAAACTTTTCATTCGCATTCTAAAGAAAAAAAGAAAAAAAGGCTGGAGCAAGCAGAGCAAAAAGATCCGAGAGAAGAGGTGGAGGAGAAGAAGGTGGCAGACTTTTTCGAACTTTATGAGGCTCAACGACTAAGGGGCGTGCTTTTAGTAACCCTATCATTTCTTAGAAAATATATAATACTGCCCTCGTTGATAATAGCCAAAAATATTGGCCGTATGCTATTATTTCAATATCCCGAGTGGCGCGAGGATTGGAAAGCGTGGAGTAAAGAAATGCATGTTAAATGTACTTATGAAGGGATTCCATTATCAGAAAATGAATTCCCCCAAAATTGGTTAGACGATGGTATTCAGATAAAGATCCTATTTCCTTTCGATCTAAAACCTTGGCACAAACCTCAAGTAGAATCTAATCATAAAGATCCAATGAAAAAGAAAGGAAAAGGTAAAAAAGGGAATTTTTGTTTTTTAACACCTTTCGGAATGGAAGCCGAAGGACCCTTTGGCCCTTACCGAGAAAAACCCTCCTTTTTTAAACCTATTTGGAAAGAAATTGATACAAACCTCAAAAAAGTGAAAAAGGAAGGTTTTCTAGCTCTAAGAATTTTAAAGCAAAGAACAAAAAGGTTTAGAAAGGTTTTAAAAAAACAAATACGTTGGATTTTCAAAATAATTGGATTTATCAAAAGAAAAATCCAAGAACTTAGAAAAGTAAAGACAATTCCAGTATCTGAGTGGGAGGAATTAAGTATAAATAGAAAAAATGATAATGATATAGTAAGTAATAATCCTATTACTGAATCGCTCGATCAAGTTAGATCCATGGATTGGATAAATGATTCCCTAACATCAAAAAAAATATCTGATATGGCTGATAGTACAAATGCAATCAAAGATCAAATTAAAACAATCACAACAGAAACTATAAAAAGAATTAGAATTCCAGATATCGAAATGAGTTCTAAGAAACCAAGTTATGATGATAAGAAATTAGAGCCGCAGAAAGGGGTTTTGCAAATATTCAAAAGAAGGAATACCCGATTAATACGCAAATGGCACTATTTCGTAAAATTGTTTATTGAAAGGATATACATAGAGATCCCTTTATATATAATTAATAGTATGAGAATCAATGTCAAAGTTTTTCTTGAATCAAATAAGAACACTTTTGTGAAATACAGTCCTAATGATGAACCAAATCAAAAAAAAATGCGTTTTATTTCGACTATAAAAGAATCACTTTCTATTTCTAATAGTAGTAATAATAATGAATATTCTTTTTGCGATCTCGCCTCTTTGTCACAGGCATACGTATTTTACAAATTATCACAAACTCAAATTATTAACAAGTATCACTGGAAATCTGTACTTCAATATCAGGGAACACTTCTTTTTCTTAAGGATCAAATAAAAGATTCCTTTAGAAGACAAGGAATATCTCATTCGAAATCAGGGCATAAGAAAATCCACAATATGAGAATAAATGAATGGAAAAATTGGTTAAGGGGGCGTTATCACTATCAGTACAATTTATCAAAACCTCAATGGTCTCGACTAGTAGCGCAAACGCAAAAATGGCGAAATAGAATCCAGAAGAGTTCTATGGTTCAAACTAAAAACTCTCAAAATCCGGATTTTTATAAACAGAAAAAAGACCAATTAATTCATTATGAGAACGAAAAAAACAAGAATTATGCGAAGGCTCCTGTACTAAATAAAAAATTGAAAAATTACAAATATGATCGTTTATCACATAAATATATTCATTATGAAGATAAGAAGGGTTCATATATTTCTAGAACACCATTACAAGTAAATGAGGGCAACGAGCTTCTCTTTAATTATAAAAACAAGAAATATTCTCTTGAATTATATGATCTGTCGGAGGATGTAGTTGGTACTGGTTCTCTAAAAAAAAGAGAAGACTACGATAGGCATAGAAATCGGGAGAGAAAATATTTTGATTGGAGAATTTTTGATTTTTCTCTTAAAACAAAAATGGAGGATATAGAGTTCTGGCTCGATCTGGATATTGAGGTCAACATTCTTAAAAATATTAAAAAACGTAATATTTATCCAAAAATTGATAAAGAAGATAAGAAAGATAAGAAAAAGACTTTTTCTCTCGCGATTGATAAACAACTTAACGCGGCCAATCGAACAAAAAACATTTTTGACTGGATGGGAATGAATGAAGAAAGAATAAAAATGGATCCGATATCTAAGACATCTACTCTGAAACTCTCGTTTTTACCCCCAGAATTTGTGTCACTTTATGATACATATAAGATTCAACCATGGAGCATACCAATCAATTCGCTTCTTTTCAATTTTGATGGAGATGAGAACGCTATTGAAAAAAAGGATTCTGAATTAGAAACTAAAAAGAAAGAAGAAAATAAAAAGTCAGTCCAGGGAAATATTGGCTCAGATGGCTCAAACCAACAAAAAGATTTGAAAGAAGATTCTAACAAAAATGACAAGCAACCTAAGAAGAAGAAAACATCAGAATTAGATCTTTTACTAAAAAAAAATTCTGTTTTTCAAGCAAAATTAGACGAACCTTCACCTTTGTATTCGAATAATGTACTATACGATAATATAAAAGTAATTTCTCTACTGGTTAGACTGCAAAATCCAACGGAAATTACTCTAATTTCGATCAAAAGAGAGGACCTGAGGGTAGAGCTAATCCCATTGACAAATACTCAACCTATTGCCGAGTTAGTAAAAAAGGGATATTTGTTTATTGAACCGGCTAAGTTATCAATAAAATGGGATGGGCAATCTATTATGTATCAAACAATAACGGTTTTACATGTACTTAAAAATAAGCAAAAAATGAAAAGTTATCAAAAAAGCCAAGAAAAAAGAAATGTTGATGTTGATAAGAAGGGTTTTTATAAACCCATTCCTCAACACAAAAAGTTGCTCGGGAATAGAGAAAAAAATCATAATGATTTACTTGTTATTGAAAATATTTTATCTCCTAGACGTCGTAGAGAGTTAAGAATTCGACTTTGTTTAAATTCAGGAGATGGAAATGTTGTGGATAGAGATCTAGCATTTTGTAAGGGTAACAAAGCAAGTACAAGTAACTGTCTTCAAGTTTTGGATAAAGGTAAAAGTTTTGATATAAATGCAAAGAAATTTATGAAGTTTAAATTATTTCTTTGGCCCAATTATCGATTAGAAGATTTAGCTTGTATGAATCGCTATTGGTTTGATACCAATAATGGTAGTTGTTTCAGTATGTCAAGAATCCGTATGTATCCACAATTGAGAATTACTTGATGGTCCATTTTTTATGAATCACATGCCATATCTTATATGGTATATGAAGGCAAGGAGATAGACAAAAGTGTTATGTTATATTAGATTCTGGTACATAAATAATACTGATTTAACGACATTATCCTATCCGAAATGAATTAAGAATCGGCAGGCTCTTCTTAATCTTAAGTCCAACTGCTTCTCTTTTTTGAGTGCAAAGCCGATCAGCCATACCCGTTTTTGTATTCATATCCGAAAAAAGGAAAAGTGGATTGAATAATCGAATTTGATAAAAAAAGCAAGTATCTAAAAAAATTCAAATGAACTTTTGGTGTATAACAAACGCAAATGTATTATTATTAGTGATCGGTAAAACCCAGATTTGTCAATTTGTAAAAAAAAGCGGGAGTGAGAAGAATTCTTTTTATGGTAAAAAATTCATTTATCTCAGTTATTTCTATTTCGCAAGAAGAAAAAAAGGGGTCTGTTGAATTTCAAATATTCAGTTTCACCAATAAGATAAGGAGACTTACTTCACATTTAGAATTGCACAGAAAAGATTATTTATCTCAGAGAGGTTTACGTCAAATTCTAGGAAAACGTCAACGGCTACTATCTTATTTGTCAAAGAAAAATAGAGTACGTTATAAAGAATTAATTAGTCAATTCGATATTCGGGAGATAAAAACCCACCCCAATTAATTTTGAAATTCGTTTGCAGCAATTCACGGAATAAGGAATCGGAGAAAAAATATATGACTGTACCAACTACAAGAAAAGATCTCATGATAGTCAATATGGGTCCTCAACACCCATCAATGCATGGTGTTCTTCGACTCATCGTTACTCTAGATGGTGAGGCTGTTATTGACTGTGAACCTGTATTGGGTTATTTACACAGAGGAATGGAAAAAATTGCAGAAAATCGAACAATTATACAATATCTGCCTTATGTAACACGTTGGGATTATTTAGCTACTATGTTTACAGAAGCAATAACAGTAAATGCACCAGAACAATTAGGAAATATTCAAGTACCTAAAAGAGCCAGCTATATTAGAGTCATTATGCTGGAACTGAGTCGCATAGCTTCTCATTTGTTATGGCTTGGCCCTTTTATGGCGGATATCGGTGCGCAGACTCCTTTTTTCTATATTTTCAGAGAGAGAGAACTTATATATGATCTATTCGAAGCTGCCACGGGTATGCGAATGATGCATAATTATTTCCGTATTGGGGGAGTAGCTGCTGATCTACCTCATGGATGGATAGATAAATGTTTAGATTTCTGTGATTATTTTGTAACAGGGGTTACTGAATATCAAAAACTTATTGCACGGAATCCTATTTTTTTGGAAAGAGTTGAAGGGGTGGGCTTTATTAGCGGAGAGGAAGCAATAAATTGGGGCTTATCCGGACCCATGCTACGAGCTTCCGGAATGCCATGGGATCTTCGTAAAGTTGATCATTATGAGTCTTATGACGAATTTGATTGGGAAGTGCAATGGCAAAAAGAAGGCGATTCTTTAGCGCGTTATTTAGTCCGAATCAGTGAAATGAAAGAATCTATCAAAATTATTCAACAAGCTCTGGAACAAATCCCGGGGGGTCCTTATGAAAATTTAGAAGTACGCCGCTTTGATAGTGCAAGGGATTTCGAATTGAATGATTTTGATTATCGATTTATTAGTAAAAAACCTTCGCCCACTTTTGAATTGTCAAAACAAGAACTTTATGTGAGAGTAGAAGCCCCTAAAGGGGAGTTGGGAATTTTTCTAATAGGGGATCAGAGTGTTTTTCCCTGGAGATGGAAAATTCGTCCACCAGGTTTTATCAATTTGCAAATTCTTCCTCAGCTAGTTAAAAGAATGAAATTGGCTGATATTATGACAATACTAGGTAGTATAGATATCATTATGGGAGAAGTTGACCGTTGAAATGATAATGGATACGACAAAAGTACAACAAGCTATCAATTCCTTTTCCAGATCGGAATCATTAAAAGAGTTTTACGGACTCATATGCTTGCTTGTTCCTATTTTTACTCCTTTATCGGGAATCGTCATAGGGGTGCTAGTAATTGTGTGGTTAGAACGACAAATATCTGCAGGAATACAACAACGTATTGGACCCGAGTATGCCGGTCCTTTCGGAATTCTTCAAGCTTTAGCAGATGGGGCCAAACTCATTTTCAAAGAGGATCTTCTCCCCTCTAGAGGGGATATTCTTTTATTCAGTCTTGGGCCGTCTATCGCGGTCATATCAATCTTATTAAGTTATTCCGTAATTCCTTTTGGCTATCGCCTTGTTCTAGCCGATCTGAGTATAGGTGTTTTTTTATGGATTGCAATTTCAAGTATTGCTCCTATTGGACTTCTAATGTCAGGGTATGGATCAAATAATAAATATTCCTTTTTAGGTGGTCTACGAGCCGCTGCTCAATCAATTAGTTATGAAATACCATTAACTCCATGTGTATTATCAATCTCTCTACGTGCGATTCGTTAGGATATTCATCAGTCGGGGCGATGAACTAAATTAAATACAGATAGTTATATGAGTGAAACAAAACAGCTTAAAAATTGGCAGTAAAAAATTGAGTCTCATTCCCTAGGTACAAGAGTTAAGTGAAAGTAAAGATAAGCAGTAGAAACTAGAAACTGTTTCCCAAAGATTGGTGGATTAGTCATCAGGGTTTTGAAGCGGATACAAAAGATCAACCTATAGGGAGTTTTTACTTTTTACTATATCTTTGTATTACTATACTATGTACTATACTATGGGGGGGTTGGGCAAAAATTAGTGGACGGTTAGGAATACTAAGGTACACAAAAGATTAGTAATATAGAGTATCCCGAGGGACGGATATTTCCGTATAAAAGGAATCCTAATAGGGGCTTTAAGTTAGTAGAAACGATCAAGTAGTACTTCCCCATGATCCCGATCCAGAGTATGCTCCTATCCACTGATTCAAGAAATTCCTATCAGGAACGAAGTAATCCTTTATTTTCTTTTAGATTCTTTTTTTATTTTTTATGAGAAAGAAGAAGAGGAACGAAAGAAAAAAAACGGAACTCTTATTCTTTATTTCTTTATCCATATTAATAATTAATACACATATAACTCTTATCACAATTCATGAACTAATAACTAATATAACTAATAGAGTGTCTTTTTTTTTTTTCGTAATGGAAAGGGGTATGAATACAAATAGTCATAAGTAGTTTATTTAAGGATGAAGTTTTTACTAAATAAAGTTGAAATTCTATTCTAAAGGATAAGATCAATTCATAAGCACTTTTTTATAGCAGACAGGATTGCATTGGTCTAATTTTGGACTTTACGATGTATCGTTACTCGACCTACTCTACAAACAACAAACATAGTGAGATACCATCAAAGAGGTCCTTATATTTATTTGTGGCCATCGAGGAGCCGTATGAAGTTGAAGTTTCATGTACGTTTTTGCAATAGCGACGGGAAGAGTGATGTTACCATCGACTAGAATTATCTAACAGTTCAAGTACAGTTGATATAGTTGAGGCGCAATCAAAATATGGTTTTTGGGGGTGGAATCTGTGGCGTCAACCTATAGGGTTTATGGTTTTTCTAATTTCTTCCCTAGCGGAATGTGAGAGATTACCTTTTGATTTACCGGAAGCAGAGGAAGAACTAGTTGCGGGTTATCAAACCGAATATTCGGGTATTAAATTTGCTTTATTTTACCTTGCTTCCTATCTAAACCTACTAGTTTCTTCATTATTTGTAACAGTTCTTTACTTGGGTGGTTGGAATTTTTCTATTCCGTACATACTCATTCCTGAGCTTTTCGGAAATAATGAAGTGTGTAGAGTCTTTGGAACGACAATAGGTATTTTTATTACATTAGCTAAAGCTTTTTTGTTCCTGTTCATTCCTATCACAACAAGATGGACTTTACCTAGGCTGAGAATGGACCAACTATTGAATCTTGGGTGGAAATTTCTTTTACCTATTTCTTTGGGGAATTTTTTATTAACAACTTCGTTCCAACTCCTTTCATTATAATGGAAAGGCATGGCATGGGATTTTTAGGATATGATAGTATAGCTTCATAACTTCTCTCAACCAATAGAAAGAAACATGAAATTTATTCAGAGATATTCACGATATGCTCCCTATGGTAACTGGGTTCATGAATTATGGTCAACAAACAGTACGAGCTACGAGGTATATTGGCCAAAGTTTTTTGATTACCCTATCTCATGCGAATCGTTTGCCGGTAACTATTCACTATCCTTATCAAAAATTCATCACATCGGAGCGTTTTCGTGGTCGAATACATTTTGAATTTGATAAATGTATTGCTTGTGAAGTATGTGTTCGTGTATGCCCTATAGATCTACCTGTTGTTGATTGGAAATTGGAAACGAATATTCGAAAGAAACGATTGCTTAATTACAGTATTGATTTTGGAATATGTATATTTTGTGGTAACTGCGTCGAGTATTGTCCAACAAACTGTTTATCAATGACTGAAGAATATGAGCTTTCTACTTATGATCGTCACGAATTAAATTATAATCAAATTGCTTTGGGTCGATTACCAATGTCAATAATTGGAGATTACACAATTCAAACAATTATGAATTCGATTCCAATAACAAAAAGCGTGGGTAATTCTGTTCATTCAATAACAATTACTTAATTAGATTAGTCAAATTTGGTTTTGATTGAACTTGAGGAAGCGAAGTTTGCTTAATCAATACCTAAACCTAAGAATCCTAAGATTGTTAAGAATCGGGGCTTGCTTTGTGTTAAAAATTCTAAAATATATGAGGCTTTCGAAATCTATAAATGAAATTGCATTTTTTCGTTTTTTCGTATAGAAAAAGCAGATGCAAGTAAAATGACTAAGTGTATCTACATCAACTAACACCCTATAAAAGGATTTCATTCAATTAGAAACTAGAAAAGTATTAAAAAATAGGATAATGTCTTTTTTCTCGGTCGGGTCAATAAGGTCATGAAGGATTTCGGCTGAATTTCTCTCTTAATTTTACATATTTACATAAAATAAAAAATGGATTTACCTGCGCCAATACATGATTTTCTCTTAGTATTTTTAGGGTTGGGTCTTATAGTCGGTGGTCTAGGAGTAGTATTACTTACCAATCCTATTTATTCTGCCTTTTCGTTGGGATTGGTGCTTGTTTGTATATCCTTATTCCATATTCTTTCGAATTCCTATTTTCTAGCTGCGGCACAGCTACTTATTTACGTGGGAGCCATAAATGTCCTAATCGTTTTTGCTGTGATGTTCATGAATCGTTCAGAATATTCCAATGATGCCCACCTTTGGACTGCGGGGGATGGGATCACTTCACTAGTTTGTACAAGTCTTTTTTTTTCACTAATTACTACTATTTCAGATACATCATGGTACGGAATTATTTGGACCACAAGATTAAACCAAATTCTAGAACAGGATTTGATAAATAATGGTCAACAAATTGGGATTCATTTATCAACGGATTTTTTTCTTCCATTTGAACTTATTTCTATAATTCTTTTAGTTGCCTTGATAGGCGCAATTGCTATAACTCGTCAGTAATAAATACTCATAAAAAAAAACTAAGGATTTCCTTTCTTTTCTTTTTTATTTTAATGCTTCTTTTAGCTTGTTCATGTATAAAATGGAAATGTTTTAGTTAGGTCTATTACCAATATTTTCATTACATACTTGGTATACTCTATCAGTTCAGTTACATTATTGTTCATATTGAAATGAATCAAGATTGAATTGGTGCGGGGTAGTTCAATGATGCTCGAGCATATACTTGTTTTGAGCGCCTATTTATTATCTATGGGTATCTATGGATTGATTACAAGTCGAAATATGATTAGAGCGCTTATGTGTCTTGAGCTTATACTGAATGCAGTGAATTTGAATTTCATAACATTTTCTGATTTTTTTGATAGTCGTCAATTAAAAGGAGACATTTTCTCGATTTTTGTTATAGGTATTGCAGCCGCTGAAGCGGCTATTGGATTAGCTATTGTTTCGTCAATTCATCGTAATAGAAAATCAACTCGTATCAATCAATCAAATTTGTTAAATAAATAGCAGTAATCGTAGGCATATAGATAAAGAAAAGAATAGACGCTATTTTTGAAAATCTAAGAAGGCGAAGTATCTTGGTCCTCTCTCATGAGCAGATACAGAAGTAGATTGATTACAAACTCATTCTAGTAAATGGAAATCGTTGATTCATCTGGTGTTTAAATGTATTTCATTTACTAATACTAAGTTATTTTACTAGAACTAGATCGAAAATTTATGATGTTCAAAAAATGGATAGATCCAATGTCACATTCAGTAAAGATTTATGATACATGCATAGGGTGTACCCAATGTGTACGAGCTTGCCCCACAGATGTATTAGAAATGATACCTTGGGACGGATGCAAAGCTAAACAAATTGCTTCTGCTCCAAGAACAGAAGACTGCGTGGGTTGTAAAAGGTGTGAATCCGCCTGTCCAACGGATTTCCTGAGTGTACGGGTTTATTTATGGCATGAGACAACTCGCAGCATGGGTCTAGCTTATTGATACCTTGCAAAAAATTCTACTTGCACTCTTTTTATTTTTCTTTACCGACAAAAACCCATACTCGATATTATATATATCTAATTATGTATTTTTCGAGTATGGGTTTTTCTGTCCAAAGTGTATCTTGTCTTTACCACGAATTCTTTTCCTTGGTTAACAATAATTGTTGTTTTGCCGATATTCGCGGGCTCTCTCATTTTCTTTTTCCCTCATAGAGGAAATAAGGTAATTAGGTGGTATACTATTTGTATTTGTCTATTAGAACTCCTTCTAACCACCTATGCATTCTGTTATCATTTTCAATTGGACGATCCATTAATCCAATTGGAAGAGGATTATAAATGGATAAATATTTTTGATTTTCACTGGAGACTCGGAATCGATGGACTTTCCATAGGACCCATTTTACTGACGGGATTTATTACCACTCTAGCTACTTTAGCGGCTTGGCCGGTTACTCGAGATTCACGATTGTTCCATTTCCTAATGTTAGCAATGTATAGCGGTCAAATAGGATCATTTTCCTCTCGAGATCTTTTACTTTTTTTCATTATGTGGGAGTTGGAATTAATTCCTGTCTACCTACTTCTTTCTATGTGGGGCGGGAAGAAACGTTTGTACTCAGCTACAAAGTTTATTTTGTATACTGCGGGGGGTTCTATTTTTCTCTTAATCGGAGTTCTGGGTATGAGTTTATATGCTTCTAATGAACCGACATTACAGTTTGAAACATTAGCTAATCAATCATATCCTGTAGTATTGGAAATACTATTATATCTTGGATTTTTTATTGCTTATGCTGTAAAACTTCCAATCATACCCCTACATACATGGTTACCGGATACCCACGGAGAAGCACATTATAGTACATGTATGCTTTTAGCCGGAATCTTATTAAAAATGGGAGCATATGGATTAGTTCGTATCAATATGGAATTATTACCCCACGCTCATTCTCTATTTTCTCCCGGGTTGATGATAATAGGGACAATTCAAATAATCTATGCAGCTTCAACATCTCCTGGTCAACATAATTTAAAAAAGAGAATTGCTTATTCTTCCGTATCTCATATGGGTTTCACAATTATAGGAATTAGTTCCATAACAGATGCGGGACTCAATGGGGCTATTTTACAAATGATCTCTCATGGATTTATTGGCGCTGCGCTTTTTTTCTTGGCAGGAACGAGTTATGATAGAATACGTCTTGTTTCTCTCGACAAAATGGGAGGAATAGCTATCCCAATGCCAAAAATATTTACATTATTTAGTAGTTTCTCAATGGCTTCTCTTGCATTGCCAGGAATGAGCGGTTTTTTTGCGGAATTGGTAGTATTTTTTGGAATAATAACTAGCCAAAAATCTTTTTTCATGTCAAAAATACCCATTACATTTCTAACGGCAATTGGAATGATATTAACTCCTATCTATTCATTATCTATGTTACGTCAGATTTTCTATGGATACAAACAATTTCATGCCCCAAACTCTCATTTTTTTGATTCCGGACCGCGAGAACTTTTTGTTTCGATTTGTATACTTTTACCAATAATTGGTATTGGTATTTATCCAGATTTCGTTTTTTCCCTATCAGTTGACAAGGTAGAAATTATTTTATCTAATTATTTTTTTTTATAGATACTTTGTTTTTATCAAAAAAATAAAAGAATAATATAATAAGATATCTATCAAGTAAAAAAAACTTGATTGAATTAGATACGTTTGGAGTTTTTGTTTGAGAACCGTAAAAAACTTTACGGTTCTCAAACAAAAACTCTTACAAACTTTTGTTATATACGCTATCCCCCTGTCCCTGTATTCGATTTCTAAGGATCCTTCTTCAATTAGAAGTTAATGTGAATGAACCATAACTATGTAGTCCTATTCCTAATAGATTTATCCCGAAATAGCATATCCAAATTATAAGAAATCCCGTAGAAGCCACAATTGCAGAGTTTATGCCTTGCAAATTCTTATTTGTTCGAGTATGGAAATAAATTCCAAATATAGCCCAAGTAATAAATGCCCAAGTTTCCTTGGGATCCCAATTCCAATATGACCCCCACGCTTCATTAGCCCACACTGCTCCGGAAAGGATACCGATGGTTAAAAAGAGAAAACCTAGACTAATGATACGACAACCCCAAAAATCCAATTGATGAATGAATTGATACCTATGATAATTTCTAAACGAAATAAAAAAAGGATTTCGCACAACATTGCTTATTTCATTCATGTATTTTGTCTCGCCAGAATAAAATGACCCCGTTAATAAATAATGAATTTGACCAAGAATCTCTAGGTTTTTTCGAAATGTAATTACTAGAAGGGCCATTGATAATAAAGATCCGCATAGAAGAGCTGCGTAGCTCAATACCATCATACTTACGTGCATCATTAACCACTGAGATTGGAGAGCGGGCACTAATTTTGTGGATTGATGAATTTCAGTTAAAAGACCTGAAGTAGCAAACCCTTGGGTAAAAATAGCACTTGGCGTGGTTATTGTACTTAAATGATTTTTATGGTTCCTAAAATAGGGAACTAAATGAATCATGGAAAAACTCCACGAAAGGAACATTAATGATTCATATAAATCACTTAAGGGGAAATGACCTGAATAAATCCACCGAATCACTAAAAATCCTGTTATACACAAAAAAGAAGCTTTCATCCCTTTTTCTGACGAATCATATAGTCCAACAATTTCGTGGACTAATAAGGTCATCAAATAAATAGTAGTTACAATTGAAACAATCGAAAAAGAGACGTGAGTTAATATATGTTCTAAAGTCAAAAATATCATAAAAATCCTAAAAGTAAATATGGAATTCAAGAATTCAATTCATTATAGAATAGGATCTATTTTAGTTCTTTTTGAAGATGCCGCCACTCGGACTCGAACCGAGATGCTCTAGCACTGCTTCCTAAGAGCAGCGTGTCTACCAATTTCACCATAGCGGCGTGCTCGAAATCATAATAGCCCATCTATATTCAATATTCAATCGTTGAGATGGCAGGATTGAATTAGTATCCCTTACCTTTAGAAAAAAAATGAATAAAGACTTACTATAATAAAATAATAAAAAAATAATAACTATTTGAACATATTCAATAAAAGAAAAAGAAAAAAGACTCTTTAGTTGTGAAATAGTGTAAGTTTTCATAATCCAATGCTTTTTTTATCTAGTTAAAAGGGAAGCTCTTCGAGAATTTACCCGTCTTAACTAGATCGTGACCCAATTCTTATTTTTTGAGAATTTTTTCTCTATCTTTATGCGAGATATATTCTATATTAAAATGAAAAATGAAAACCTTCCTAAAACTAAAAAAAGAAGACTTTTTTTAGTTTTTGTATTATTTTCATTTGAAAAAGTGAATAGATGGGAAAGATTCTAATCCCTATCCCACAAAAACTTACAAAAAAAAAAAAAACGAAAGATAAAAATGTTATACTTATACCTTGAACTCAATTTTACTTAATACTTAAGTAAAAATAATCATTTATTTTGGTTATTGCAATATTCGGTAAATAGATTATAGAATATATATATTTTATGTATATAATTAATATAAAAAATATATACAGAATCCTGAGTAGCCATTTACCCCAATAAATAAAGAAAGATAATATAAATTGATGGGAATACTTCCTATTATTTTACTAATTTACTAAATGAAATTAGCAAATTGAGCGATTCGTCGGCATTCAATTTAGAATAGTTCAATGCTTTACTACATTACTTTTTTCGATTAGTCGCACAAAAAAAAAAATTGAAAATTCCCGGAAAAAAGATATCTTGCAAAAGCAAATTCTTTTACTGTCGCCCAGCACCTTTTTGAATTTACAAATATTTTGACGAATACGTTTTTTTGGAACCATCATTAAAAATGAAAACAGAAAAAAATAAAGAGGTTATTTACTATATTATAGTTAACTGGGTAAGACTTCTATTGATCAAAATAGAGATTTTTTACTGTATTAGATAAAATATCCGTACATACAAGATCAAAAGTAAAGAATCATTTTTCTCATTTTTCTTTGTTACTATTTAATATATCTTATCTTCTCTTCGCATTAAGATTTATTTCGATGATCTCCATTTCTTGCTGCTATAGATATAGCAATTTAATTGCTTATTCTTATTAATTTAATAATAAAAGGGATTTGATTGAGTATCTCCAGATAGTTTCGTCGTGTTATATTAAATTAACAAAAAATAGATCAAAAAGTTTCATGAAACCTACCTGCTTGAAAAATAAAAAACGCTATTGTAAAAATTGTCAAAATTTCCATTTTCAAATTAGAACGAGTCAATGAGTTAGTTGTTATATTAATAGGTTGAGTGATACTTGACTTGATAATAAATAATATTTTTCATAATTTATTTGTTTTCTTTTTTTTTTCAGTTATATGCGATTTGATTTCTATTTAATTGAAATCGTCATTTTCTTTATTCAATTCTTTTTTGCTTTTTCCCCAAGAGATAAGAACTGGTGAATCGGAAACAATTAAATAATAAAAAAAAAAATACAAAAAGTTTTCTTTTTTTATGGAACATACATATCAATATGCATGGATCATACCTTTTGTTCCACTCCCAGTTCCTATTGCTATAGGAGTGGGACTTCTCCTTTTTCCGACCGCGACAAAAAGCCTTCGCCGTATGTGGGTTTTTCCTAGTGTTTTATTACTCAGTATCATTATGATTTTTTCAGCGGATCTGGCTATTTATCAAATAAACGTCAGTATTGCTCATCAATATGTATGGTCCTGGACTATCCATAATGATTTTTCCTTAGAATTTGGCTATTTGATAGATCCGCTTACTTCCATTATGTTATTATTAATTACTACTGTTGGGATAATGGTTCTTATTTATAGTGACAATTATATGTCTCATGATCAAGGATATTTGAGATTTTTTGCTTATATGAGTTTGTCTAATGCTTCTATGTTGGGATTAGTAACTAGTTCTAATTTGATACAAATTTATTTTTTTTGGGAATTGGTTGGAATGTGTTCCTTTCTATTAATAGGTTTTTGGTTCACACGACCTATTGCGGCAAGTGCTTGTCAAAAAGCCTTTGTAACTAATCGCGTAGGGGACTTTGGTTTATTATTAGGAATCTTGGGTTTTTATTTTATAACGGGTAGTTTCGACTTTCGAAATTTGTTCGAAATAACCAAAAATTTGATTGATAATGATGGGTTCAATTCTTTATTTCTTACTTTCTTTGCCTCCCTATTATTCGTTGGTGCAGTTGCTAAATCGGCACAATTTCCCCTTCATGTATGGTTACCTGATGCCATGGAAGGGCCTACTCCTATATCAGCTCTTATCCATGCTGCTACTATGGTAGCAGCAGGAATTTTTCTTGTAGCTCGACTTATTCCTCTTTTTATATCTATACCCTACGTAATGAATTTTATTTCTTTAATAGGTATGATAACATTACTATTAGGGGCTACTTTGGCTCTTGCTCAAAGAGACATTAAGAGAAGTTTAGCCTATTCTACAATATCTCAATTGGGTTATACTATGTTAGCTTTAGGTATGGGATCTTATCGAGTGGCTTTATTTCATTTGATCACCCATGCCTATTCGAAAGCATTATTATTTTTAGGTTCTGGATCCATTATTCATTCAATGGAAACCTGTATTGGATATTCGCCAGAAAAAATCCAGAATATGGCTCTTATGGGGGGTTTAACAAAATATTTACCAATTACAAAAACTTCCTTTTTGTTAGGTACACTTTCTCTTTGTGGTATTCCACCTCTTGCTTGTTTTTGGTCCAAAGACGAGATTCTTTATGATAGCTGGGGATATTCGCCTCTTTTTGCGATAATAGCTTCTTTCACGGCGGGTTTAACTGCATTTTATATGTTTCGAATGTATTTACTGACTTTTGAGGGGCATTTAAACGTTTATTTTCAAAATTTTAACGGCAAAAAAAATAGCTCGTTCTACTCACTATCTATATGGGGTAAAGATGGATTGAAATTGATAAAAGCAAATTTGCTTTTATCAACAATAAATAATATTGAAAGCGTTTCCCTTTTTTTGAAAAAAGGGTATCCAATTCATGGGAATGCAAGAAATGTGATGCGACCTCTTTTTACTATTACTCTTTTTTCCAATAAAAAAAATTCAATCTATCCCCAGGAATCGGACAATACAATGCTATTTCCACTTATTGTATTGGTTTTATTTACTTGTTTCATCGGATCCATAGGACTTCCTTTTGATCAAAAGGAAGTCTATTTTGATATATTATCAAAATGGTTAGCTCCGACGATAACTTTTTTACAGTCAAATTCAAACAATTCTATGGATTCGTATGAATTTGTCACAAATGCATTTTTTTCAGTAAGTATAGCCTTTTTTGGAATATTTATAGCGTCTCTTTTATATAGGCCTGTTTATTCATCTTTTCATAATTTTGGCTTAATGAATTTATTTATGAAAACGGGGCCTAAAAGACTCTTCTGGGACCAAAAAATCAATATTCTCTATAATTTGTCATATAATTGTGCTTATATTGAAGCTTTTTATAAAACTATCTTTATTAGTGGCATAAGAAGGTTAGCAGAACAAATGTCTTTTTTTGATAGAGGGGTAATTGATGGAATTACGAACGGGGTTGGTGTTATAAGTTTCTTTGTAGGAGAGGGGATAAAATATATGGGGGGCGGTCGAATTTCTTCTTATCTTTTCTTTTATTTATTTTATTTATCCATTTTTCTTTTTTTAGTAATTTACTACTTACTATAGCTATAGTGACGTTTTCTTTTACTTTATTTTTCGATGAGAACAGAAAGAAAAAGAATAAGCCTACTCCGCGGAGCAATGCCAACATAAGTCAAGTCCCAACCCGAGTATGAAACATTGTCGCCAAAAGGAGGCAATATTTTGATTGACATCCTCTGATTCCGTAGAACAAGAGATAGCCATTCCTAATATAATCAGACAAATCTCAGTTTTAGTTTTACTAAATTTACTAAAAGGTAATCGTAATCTAATCTCTGTCATAGAAATTTTGCGTCGTTGAGCTCGCATGGATCCTTTAATTAAATCGCGATCAAAATCTGGTTCTTCTAGATAGGAAAGCAAAGCAATTTCTTCCGGTTCCTCCTCCTCCTTCTTATCTTCCTTATCCTTAATAGTATTCTTAGGATTTTCAATAGTCCGAGCATTCTCGGCAGTTTTATCTGTCTTATCTTCGTCAGTAGTAGTCTTAATATTCTCGGCAGTCTTATCTGTCTTATCTTCGTCAGTAGTAGTCTTAGGATTTTCGATAGTCCGAGCATTCTCGGCAGTTTTATCTGTCTTATCTTCGTCAGTAGTAGTCTTAGGATTTTTTTCGATAGTCCTAGCATTCGCACCAGTCTCCGTCTCTTTCTCAGTCTCGTTCTCAGTCTCGTTCTCAGTCTCTTTCTCAGTATAAATGACTACGCGTCTTACTTCTGGTGAACAAATATCATAAGCCTGATTTTCCTCTTCTTCATTGTCTTTTGGCTCGTTTTCCAAATCCCCCCAATCCACGTTCAATTTGTATGACCATCGAGGAACCTTTTTTTCGATTTCAAAGTTTTCGATTGCAATTTCAAGGTTTTCAATTTCATCATTTTCGATTTCATCATTTTCGTTTAAATTCAAAGCCGTATTAGGCCTTGGTTCCCCTGCAAATTCACTTCGAATTTCTCGATCTTCATCTTCAAATGCACTTTGATATTCTTTATCTTCGTCTTCAAATGCACTTAATGCACTTTGATATTGATATTCTTTTTGTTGTTGATCTTCACTTTTTTTGTTTTCTTGATCTTCTTTCCTTTTGTCTTCTTGATCTTCAAATTCTCGGAAATCATTAGGAAGGATATCTTGAAGCTTAAGCTTATTCCACATGCTTGTTAGGGAATCTTCTATCGGGTTGTTTAAAGGATTGTTGATGCTTGAGTCCAAATCGAAATTTCTAATTGTTCCACGGTGGGGTCCGCTCAAAAAAGGATCATACACTTTTGGTAAGCAGTTTTGCTCAGTCCCATCATTGTACAATCTAGTCCTTTTTTCAAGTACATCATCAAGAGAACCCTTGTCTAGAGCTTCAATTCGCTTGATAAATTCGTTGCTTAGGCTCTTTCTTTTTTGTTCGTTGGTAGAAACCCAACGATTATATAGTTCTTCCGAGGATCTTGTTTCTGTCGTGTCTAAAAACCACCTTTTTTGTATCATTTCAAAAAAAGTTGACAAACTGGGTGGATATGTAAAAGAGATTCTTTGTTTTCCGTCACTTAGGCATGTAGCAAAAAAATATTGTGCCATTTCGTTTTCGTTTCTTACAGCATTTGCAGGTTGATTGGTTGTTATATATCGCAATGGACGATTCCATCGTTTATAATCGAAAAGAAGAGTCACAATAGGTTTTTCAAATTTCTCCTTTGTTTTTTCCTCTTCATCCACTTGGATCTCTTCGGAATCGGAAGTGGTTTCTATTTCTACATCTGTTTCTTCCTCACTTTCCCCCATTTCTTTTTTTTTTTTTGAGTTTTCCTTCAGTTTCTTAGTGAAAATAGGCGAGGGTATTCCGCCTAAATTGTAGGCACAGGTGATAAATAAGAGAATACTCAAAATTCGACCCATAGAAGTTCTCAAGTCTGCCACAAGGTACTTATTTGATCTAGCGTGCCTTCTA